GTAAATAGTAATATGAATATGCGGAATTTATCAATCAACAAAAAGGTATAAATAATTTGATTTCTTTTTTTATTCAAAGAATAAATAAGTGTAAATAGAAATGATGAAATAAGAAACAACGGCCAATGTCATAAAAATGATGAATCATAAATAGAGTTTAGGTTCGAATTCCATAGATAATATGAATGGGATTGTCTATAATGATAGAGAAATACAACATCTCCGCATATATAATTCTGAATTCTTATTCATCTACTTTGATATATATTATATTAATAATATATTTATTTTTTAAAATGGGTTGGTTAAGTTTGAAAATGCATTCATTGAATGAGTAAACAATTGAATTGGATTCGGTTGGATAGTACCAACGAAATCGAGTACTAATTCCCATTTCTTATTGAATTAACCGATCTACTTGCTATCGGACATTTTTTTATTTTTGTTTGCAAAAAAAATTTCGACATATAATACTTTATTATTATGAGAATCAATCCTACTACTTCTACTTCGGGTCCTGGGGTTTCCGCTCTTGAAGAAAAAAACCTGGGGCGTATTGCTCAAATCATTGGTCCGGTACTGGATGTATCCTTTCCACCGGGCAAGATGCCTAATATTTACAACGCTTTGGTAGTTAAAGGTCAAGATACGGTTGGCCAGCAAATTAATGTAACTTGCGAGGTACAGCAATTATTAGGAAATAATCGAGTTAGAGCTGTAGCTATGAGTGCTACAGATGGTCTGATGAGAGGAATGGAAGTGATTGATACAGGAGCTCCTCTAAGTGTTCCAGTTGGTGGGGCGACTCTCGGACGAATTTTCAACGTTCTTGGAGAGCCTGTTGATAATTTGGGTCCTGTAGATACTCGCACAACATCTCCTATTCATAGATCTGCGCCTGCCTTTATACAGTTAGATACAAAATTATCTATTTTTGAAACGGGGATTAAAGTAGTGGATCTTTTAGCTCCTTATCGTCGTGGAGGAAAAATCGGGCTATTCGGGGGGGCCGGAGTGGGTAAAACCGTACTCATCATGGAATTGATCAACAACATTGCAAAAGCTCATGGAGGTGTATCCGTATTTGGCGGAGTGGGCGAACGCACTCGTGAAGGAAATGATCTTTACATGGAAATGAAAGAATCTGGGGTGATTAATGAACAAAATATTGCGGAATCAAAAGTCGCTCTAGTCTATGGTCAGATGAATGAACCGCCGGGAGCTCGTATGAGAGTTGGCTTGACTGCCCTAACCATGGCGGAATATTTCCGGGATGTTAATGAACAGGACGTACTTCTATTTATCGACAATATTTTTCGTTTCGTCCAAGCAGGATCCGAAGTATCCGCTTTATTAGGAAGAATGCCTTCCGCTGTAGGTTATCAACCCACTCTTAGTACAGAAATGGGTTCTTTGCAAGAAAGAATTACTTCTACCAAAGAGGGATCCATAACTTCTATTCAAGCCGTTTATGTACCTGCGGACGATTTGACGGACCCCGCTCCTGCCACAACATTTGCGCATTTAGATGCTACTACCGTACTATCAAGAGGACTCGCTGCAAAAGGTATCTATCCAGCAGTAGATCCTTTAGATTCAACATCAACTATGCTCCAACCTAGAATTGTTGGTGAGGAACATTATGAAACTGCGCAAAAAGTTAAGCAAACTTCACAACGTTACAAAGAACTTCAGGACATTATAGCTATCCTTGGGTTGGACGAATTGTCCGAAGAGGATCGTTTAACCGTAGCAAGAGCACGAAAAATTGAGCGTTTCTTATCACAACCCTTCTTCGTAGCAGAAGTTTTTACCGGTTCTCCAGGAAAATATGTTGGTCTAACAGAAACAATTAGGGGTTTTCAACTGATCCTTTCCGGGGAATTAGATGGTCTTCCGGAACAGGCCTTTTATTTGGTAGGTAATATCGATGAAGCTACCGCGAAGGCTATGAACTTAGATGTGGAGAGCAAATTGAAGAAATGACCTTAAATCTATGTGTACTGACCCCTAATCGAATTGTTTGGGATTCGGAAGTGCAAGAAATAATTTTATCGACTAATAGCGGCCAAATTGGTGTATTACCAAATCACGCACCTATTGCCACGGCTGTAGATATAGGAATTTTGAGAATACGTCTTAACGATCAATGGTTAACAATAGCTCTGATGGGCGGTTTCGCTAGAATAGGCAATAATGAAATAACCATTTTAGTAAATGATGCAGAGAGGGGCAGTGACATTGATCCGCAAGAAGCTCAACAAACTCTTGAAATAGCTGAAGCTAATTTAAGTAGCGCTGAAGGCAAGAGACAAACAATTGAGGCAAATTTAGCTCTCCGACGAGCTAGGACGCGAGTCGAGGCTATCAATACAATTTTATAACTAGTTGTTGGTGCGTCCGAATAGAATATAGAAGAATAAAGAAAAAGAAATTTTGATTATACACCATATTCTATTTGGATTCTACCGATTGAATCCAATCAAGTGTAATCAGATTTTGGTGCAACAAGAAACAACTCAAAAAATAGAAAAATAAGAAGTAGTAGGGTATGGAAAAGATACAAAATAAATCAAAAAAAGAAGGTGGGTAGAAATACTTATTAGATACCATTGGCTGTGCGGTATCTAATAAGTTCTACCTACTATTGGATTTGAACCAATGACTCCTGCCGTATGAAAGCAATACTCTAACCGCTGGGTTAAGTAGGTCATTTATTATCATAAAGAAAAAAAAAAAGGAACCCGTCACATTGATAGATTATAGATGGAATCTTATTTCTAAGCAATACCCTTGACAGGAAACAGATCAGAGAGCTATCATGTCAGATTATGCAATACTCACCTTGACAAGAATTTATATAATGATAAAATATTTATCACAAACACAAGGGCCATAGCTCAGTTGGTAGAGCACCTCGTTTACACGCGCGCCAATGTTTTTTCAGAGGAGTCCATCATGTAATCAACAGAATTTATCTTAGTAAAAAGTCGACGTCTTACTCCATGGATTCGAAGGAACAAGAGAACAATAGCCTGACAAATGGTTGGTTGGTCCAATTGAGGTCCCAATTTAGGCGCCAAGAAATAGAACCCATCATTGATTTAATAATTGATAAGGTGAATATTCAGTCCATTCAATGCTAGGCATAATGAGTATAAGTACCTCAAAAAAATCTCTTTTTGTCCTATGAACTTGAAGGTGTATGAAGTTTCATATTTGATGCTTTGGGCAGAGCGATAGAGACTCCATTTAACTTAGGTTGATATAGGCCGAAGGCAGACCTACGTCAAGATAACTCTTTTTTGAAACACTTTGGTATTGCTACTGAATAAAAATAAAGAGTCAGAGCACGCGGAGCCATCTCGTTATCTTTCTGTTAAGAAAAAGGATGGCGGACTCGCTGATATTTATATCAGTTGATGAAAGAGCCCAATGCAAAAAAAAATGCACGTTGGGTCTTTGAAACAGTTCGAATCATTTTGATAATAATAAGTTTGATCTGTTTTACCGAGAAGGTCTACGGTTCGAGTCCGTATAGCCCTAATTTTTCATTAATGTAAATTTCCAATTCAAAAATCGTAATTCGATATATCATATATATCATAAAGTAATAAATAGAATCGAGTAATCGAAAAATACAAATTTTAGGAGGTTTCAATGAAGTATCCTCCTAAATTTACTAGACGATTTCGTATCGTTATAGTAATGAATGTCTGAATGTCATTTTTCTTAAATTGAAAAAAAGAAATCTATTAGAAAAATTTATTTTTATTTCTTTTGGTTATATCAGCTTAGTGTTTGGATTCTCACCGAAGGTTTTGGCCGCGGGGAGCCACAATCCAGGACTAAGCCTTGGTTCCCCCTAGCCCGGATCGAACCCCTTGAAGATCGGCTCGCTCAAAAGAGCATCCGAGAAGAACGAGAGGAATTGTCAAAAGACATGAAACGGATGGCGATGAGGGTCCAACACAGTAGGATACAGATGGTGCGTGTATGCGCGAATAGGAGAATAAACTATCTCCCATTCCATTCATTCGTCAAATTAGAACCGAATTTCTAATTTTGGTTTAGATTCTATGTAGATCAAGAACTGCATGAGTTGCTTAACTTACTACGTGAGTTTGATTATAATTGTCAGTCATGGATAGATTCTCTATTTTATAGAGACATAGAATTTCCTCAGCTCTACGAGGTGGAGAGTGCCGTCGCCAAGATGCCCGGAAATCAAGCCCAAACGATTTTGGGAGAGCCCATTGAAACGCTTACTTCTTTATCAACCCAGCAATGAGCAAACTTAGCCAAAAAAGAAAGCAGGTTATTCAATAATTAATTCAATTATAAATAAAATATTTGATCATCGAAAAACTGAAAGGCATTTACCCAACCGACGGTTGGGTAAATGAACGAGGAGTCCGCGAAAAAGCCTTTTCAAAAAATATAAAAAATTCCATCCATAAAATGGAAGTTCCAACAACAACAACAACAAATCCCCATTCTCTTACCGGGGTCAACCAAGGGAATTTCCCCAGTTTTCCACAATTGGAAAATAGAGCAAATTCGAATCTTTAAAATTCGATCCAAAAAGGTAAGTGACCGGTAATTGTTCTTATTTTATTTGATACATTTCGGTGAGTAATGTTCGTGAATTAGGTGAAGGAAGGTACGGAAAGAGAGGGATTCGAACCCTCGGTAAACAAAAGCCTACATAGCAGTTCCAATGCTACGCCTTGAACCACTCGGCCATCTCTCCTAAAGAATCTTATGATTATGACCTAGAAAACGAGTAAATAGCGAGTCATTCATAGTATTGCAGTCTTCATCTTATTGCAGTATAGGTATGCCTGATCAATTATAAAAACAATAGAAAAAAAAAATAGAAAACGTTTCATCAAAGAAAGATCTTCCTTCGGGGTTCGATGGATAAAAAATCTTTTTTTATTGTTAAAAGAAAAGACATTACATTAAAAACAAAAGATATATATCTTTTGTTTTATCAATAAGTAGCCTTTGTTATGGTTATAATATTTATACCGAACCAAATTAAACCAAGGAATTGGAACGAATCGAATCGTCTGATGGATTCATATTTTATACTATGATTCCAGTTAGACAGTGTTTATATTTATAAAATGATTCCATAGGAATTCAAAAATAGCTTTCTTTCCAGTTTCAGAACTACTTACTTTTACCTCATGGATCTATTATAAATTCTGGAATCATACCAGGGATTTTAAAATTTTGATTGTATAGTGTATACACGCTATGCACACAAAATAGTTATTCTATATTTTAATTTGATCATATCATAAAATCATAATTAGATTATTGGATTATTTGATTCTTTTTCCTCTTTGGATCATAATCCAATCAAAACTAACTCTTCTAGGTATCCTAATTTGTAGGAAAAATTCCTTGATTCTTCCACTTAGATGAAATAGAACTAGTTCTGTTCATTGGTATACTACTCCATTGGTTTGGCTGACATCCAATCGGATTGAAACCTTTCCTCCTATTGATTCCTGTGAAAAAGGAACAATTTGAGTGGAAGGGAAGGCCCACATCTTTTTTTAGAATGAGTCTGTTTTTATGTTATTTCGTACTGTAAATTCCCTTTTTGTGGGATTCTTTTCCCCCGAGAGGTAATGCGAAGAATTATCGAATGGATTGTTAACTATGCCTAGATCGCGGATAAATGGAAATTTTATTGATAAGACCTTTTCAATTGTAGCCAATATCTTATTACGAATAATTCCGACAACTTCAGGAGAAAAAGAAGCATTTACCTATTACAGAGATGGTGCGATTTGATTTTTTGATTTATTTTTTGAATTTCTTTATCATTTTCAGTTTTACGAGAAAGCCATATGATTCATTCGGGATAGAAAGAAAACTATTATTGAAATAAACCTACGCTTGTTGAAGGTGAAGTTTGAAAATGGAACAACCCCTTCTGTCGTGTATCCTCGATTGATGCAGCCTCAGACGCTTTCATTTTGATTCGAGTCTTAAGCGAAAGGTTACACCTATGGGTTCTGTATTCCAGGTCAATCCCACTCTACTAGTACCAATGGGCGGCATAGGGGAAGAAGCGCTACACCTAGGAATCAACAATTTAAAAACTTTGTTATAAATTATCCCCTTTCCTTATCGGGATCGGGACTACCAAGAATGGTTGGGACAACAAACATCCATCTCGTTCGTACTTTGGATACCCGTATAACCATCGAAGACCGTTGAAGTGACTAATTCCTGAAAATAGGGGGCGTTGAGGACAAAAAAATTGTTGGAGTTACCTTTTCTATATAGCACCAACGCCCTTGGTGTTAAGAAAATACCTCTTGCAGTAGGGTTGGCTAGAGATTTCTTGTAAAAACGCTAGCCCCTCTCAGTTTATAATGAGAATATTTCATTTTGATTTCATGGATTATTATCATTATGCACAGAAGGGAGGAGCCGTATGAGGTGAAAATCTCATGTACGGTTCTGGAACGGGGATTCTTTGAATAGAATGAACGACCGTAACGGATGTCAGCCCAATCCGAAGGAAATTATGCGGAAGCTTTACAAAATTATTACGAAGCTACGCGACTAGAAATTGATCCCTATGATCGAAGTTATATACTCTATAACATAGGCCTTATCCACACAAGCAACGGAGAACATACGAAAGCTTTGGAATATTATTTCCGAGCACTCGAACGAAATCCATTCTTACCGCAAGCTTTTAATAATATGGCCGTGATCTGTCATTACGTGCGACTATCTCCACTATAGAAAAGAGGAAAAAAGAGAAAATAGGCTAGTAAAACTAAATACTACAAATAAAAAATAAAACGGGCTTTCTGCATAAGTATCGTACAAAACAACGATTTTTATTAGCTGTAGAAAAAAAAGAGACTTCATATAAGCCGAAATATGAAGAAATAGATATGCCCATTTTATTCTATGGATAAAGGATCCAATTGTTAGAGGAAGCACCGTAAAGATCAATTTGCGAGGTTTTGGGCCGATACAATAAGAACTGCTTACTTATGTCATGATATGAGATAAAAGTTAGGAATCAACTTATGTGATAGAGTCGATCCACTAAGGTATTAAGCAGCGGTGTAGCATCAGATCCCAAAGATAGTAAGCCCTTTCTTAATGGAGGAAAGTCTTTTTCAAAGATTCTATATGAATTTCTATATGAAACCGAGATAGTTACCTTTCAGAAAATTATACCGATAGCGGAGGATGTCTATGTTTCATTCTTCTGAAGGTGGGAGAAAAGATAAAACTGATTAGTAATCAAAATTCAAGTTTGAAACTCATGTAAATTAAATTAATTAATCTCTTCTGGTTAAGCCGATAAAAAATGGGATAGATTTACGAAAAATCTTATTCATTTCGATGGATTGGATTAGGATGGGACACAAAAAAAATAATGAATTGCCGAGCCGTATGAGGTAGGAAACTCTCAAGTACGGTTCGAAGGAAAGGAATTTACCCACCGATTCC